TATTACATTATATAATTTGTTACTTTGATTTATTACAAATATCCACAATAACTTTAATTCGTAATTCAAATACGAATACTAGCCTCAGATTTTTTTTATTTATGAAAAAACCAAAGCCCCTTATCGGATTTGAACCGATGACTTACGCCTTACCATGGCGTTACTCTACCACTGAGTTAAAAGGGCTCGTTTGATTCAATTCCTGAATAAATTCACTAGCCACTATGAGTTTAGTATATAGACTTATTATAATATATGTACATATAAGACTATATCTTATATTTATAGCGGTTCGTTCAGAAATGAAAAATTTGACTTGTCTGTTAAATTAAATAAAATTCTAGGGGAGGATATACTAGTGAATATAGTTAAAATAAAATGGTTTATTGATATTGGATTTGATAAATAGAAATGCAATGACAATGGATTTTTTTCGATCCTAATTGGAATTGACATCATAACGAAATTTATTTGATTGATACACGTACCTACTAATTTAACAGGGATCCAACATATCTCATTGAATGATTGATAAAGAAATTTGGCGCAGCCTCTGAACTAAATTATGAACTAAATTATTGGCGGAAAAAATCCTATAGAATCGTGAAAGATGGAAAGATCCTCCATCTCGAGTCATACCATCCCATTATATTGACAATTTTTAAAATTGTGCATACTATCAGCATAGTATCCTGGCGGTCGTTCAAGTATGATATGCCCCCATCGTCTAGTGGTCCAGGACATCTCTCTTTCAAGGAGGCAGCGGGGATTCGACTTCCCCTGGGGGTAGGGTACTACGAAAGGAAGTTGATCATGGATTATCAATAAGCCTGGAATTTATTCTTCCTGGGTCGATGCCCGAGCGGTTAATGGGGACGGACTGTAAATTCGTTGGCAATATGTCTACGCTGGTTCAAATCCAGCTCGGCCCAAAAATCCGCCGATCTACACACGAAATGGTATCATATAACCCATTTTGTGCTCTCCAGAAATGCCCGATCCCCAGCACTATTTATTTACTCTATTTTTCCAACAAATTAGGATCTTGATAATGATCTATATTCATATCAGGATCTGTAAGTGTAAAATACAATCGAAGGAAAGGGATAAAGAAAAAACCCTTTTCATTGAAAGAGTAATTATCCCATTTATTTGTCAATAACGAAAGGATTACTAGTAATCCAGGTCGGTCTCACTAAAGCGAAGCGCATACCCATATGATATTATATATATCACTCGCGGCTCTGTTACAACACGCCAATTTGAATCTAAATTCAAAATTGAAGGGGTTAGAATAAAATAATAAAAATATGTATACATAATACTTTATTTTATTATTGTATTTACTTGGGATTGTAGTTCAATTGGTCAGAGCACCGCCCTGTCAAGGCGGAAGCTGCGGGTTCGAGCCCCGTCAGTCCCGACGGATCCAATAAAAAAATATATAAACTCCGCTCTCTCTTTTTTGTGAAAGTAAGTCGAATTTCGTTTTTATCATCAATCGGGGAATTTTCATTTCTTTGACTAGTACTGATTCGATTGATGAGCGATAGACATATGTGGATTAGGACAATTATTGGTAGCATCACATTCAGGATTCCAAGAGATACCATACTGTATCGGGTATGGCTTTTTTCGATTACTGCTACTCTGTCGAATAGAGTAGAGTACTTTATGTTTCCCGGAAGTACATATAGAAAGGGAATTTGCATGATATAAAATAACTTAGTTATTGTAATAGAATACTTTCAGGGATCGCTTTTTTATTAGGGAGCGCTATTTTTTTATTAAGGGGTTTCCTTGAAATTTATTAAGGGGTTTCCTTGAAAGAACAAACTTTATTTATTTTTATATAAAAATAAATAATAATAAATAATTATAGTTAATTTGATGGAATATTAGATTTTTTATACCGAAACTTGTACTCGTCTTTATCATCTTTCTTTTGTTTTCCGAGGAGATTAGATTCGCTCCGTAAAAAAAGAAGTTTCGAACTTAACTCTTTCCCCCCTCCTTTTTTTATTTATCTTCTATTGTTTATTGGGGGTTGTTTAGAATCAATGGTAAGTGTACGGGCGGTTCAATGATACTTCATCAGATGGTTGTACAAAAAGGGCAGTAGGTTATATAAAAGAAAGAATAAAAAAGAATGATAAATAAAAAAAAGTAAAATTATTGGTTGGATCAGGAAAAAAAATTGGAGTTCGGTATGGATAAAAGATTGTCCTATGTTATACTATTCAATTCTTGACGATGAGTTGATTTGATAGTGCAGATATTGTTATTCATGATATTGATCCGATTCGATATCATCGAGATGTAATTCATCCCATTGAATTTACAAGCGAAAGATTTATTATCTCTATGGGATTAACTCCCGAGTTATTGCGAATTAAATTAAAGAAAAACGAAACAATGAGATTATGGAAGTAAATATTCTCGCATTTATTGCTACTGCACTGTTTATTCTAGTTCCTACCGCTTTTTTACTTATAATATACGTAAAAACAGTCAGCCAAGGTGATTAATTTGAATTAAACTGGACTTTTTTTAGTTCTTATCAAGAATTGAAGAGACGAAAGGGATTCAAATTTCGCGTCTTAAATGAACTGGGCAGACTAGAATTCGCCGTATTCTATGAAATAAATACGATAGTATGGTAGAAAGATTCAGATATTTCTTTCTACCATACTATCTACTATTGTTATTGTAGTGTATATAAGGTGTATTGTAATCCGGATTAATTTAATAGAGATCAATCTATAATAGTATCGTCAGATTTCTATATATCGGTATATATATGTATATCAATTATATATTATATATAATGTATATAGTGCCTCCCACCAATTCGATTTCTTTGCTTTATGCACCTGTCTTATATTTCTATTTAATTTGTGTTGATTTCAATCAATTTGAACTAATTGAAAAGCGACTCGTACGATTCTAATTCCCAGATTGCTGATTATTTTCAATATGAATTCCGATCAAAAGAATCAAGGGCCTCTTTGATGGGTATAATAAAAGAAAATTAAAGTAATCTTTTTATTAGCATAGCATTCTGACGAAGAGGTCATTGATCGATCAGTTTCCAGATGATCTATGGAAACTCCTTCGAATTTCGAAAAAAAAAAAGGGGGGGCTAAAGGATTAGTAAACCTCTTTTAACGTTTGAATAGTACGTTCAATAAAAAGTGAGTTCAATAAAATAAGTACAACATAAATCAAATTTTCAAAATATTAAAACAAACGGGAAGTGCACAATATGCGACTCGCCCAAGACAAGACACTATTTTAGTCTGTGTAGTATCTCGTTAAAGAACTACTATGTCTGTGTTGTTTCCGATAGAAAATGTGTATCTACGTAATTGTAATGTAATAACAGAACTATTTTATTTTTGAATAATAAAAAAGGAACCAAAAAAGTAAAATAAAAAAAGTTCAACTCTTCCTCACGGTCCATATCTAATTTTAGTAAGAGTCGGTTCATCGAAATAGAAAATTGATCAAGAATTAAGTTGGAATAAATTTACTACCATTTGTATTTCTTTTACTTTGTATTCTTTTTACTTTCGAAATACAAACACGTAAATAATTGAAATATTTGTTTGATTGAAAGAATATTCTTCATATATATTATTCATAAACTATATTACTACACTAAAACCCAAGAAAATTTTGAAATGCAGATATTTTTTTATTTCTATTTCAATTTAAAAATTGAATTTTAAATTGAAATAGTGTTGAAAGAGTGAAATTTCAACTAAAAAAAGCTTTTCAGACCTGAACGATTTATAAAAAATTTGATACAGTTTAATTCCTACAACTCAATTACAATTAGTAATACTTCTAGAGTCCACTTCTTCCCCATACTACGAGTGAAAGAGAAAATGTAAAGACTACCATTAAAGCAGCCCAAGCGAGATTTACTATATCCATGTAAATTATGTCCCCTATCTCTATGACGAAATTCTTGAATTATTGTTCACTAATAAATAATAGTGGAATCACTGGCGCAGAGTCAAAAATTCTAACCTAAGATCATTGATGAAACAATCCAATAAATCCAACTTTAACTTATTAATTAAGTTATTAACTTATAAGGAGTCTTATAAGAATTCTAGTATAATCAGAAAAGATTAAGCACAAGAAAAATATGCGGAGACCCCCTTGGAAGTATCAAAGAAATGCTACTAATATATAGTATGTAGAAATAAGAAAAATAGATTCTTTTTTTGTTGCCCTTCATTAAGTTAAATAAAAAGTATAAAAAAAAATAGAATATAATATATAGAATATGAATATAATATATAGAATATAAGGTAGATCACTACCTAGCCCATACCCTATTTCTTTCCAATTTTCTTTTGATCTAATCCTTAACTTAACGTCTCCTTATTGTCTCTATGAAAGACGCCCTATTATGTTTTTGACTAGAGGTTAACGAAAAAAGAAAACAGGTATATACAAAACAGGTATATACTAAGTAAAAGCCAATTACTCAGTCAATCGAATTAATATTGATTGCGGAGTACGCAAAGACAATATGTATACAAAGTCTCTTATGGCCTTTCCGCAACTAAAATAAAAACGGAATTCGATTTCCGTCCTGCTATCCAATCGAATTCCAAACTCGGCTCGTAGACACTCCATTAGTAATGGAAGGACTCTCAAGATTTATAAGTTTCCTCCGTTGGCTTCCGCCGGAAAAATTTTTCAAATTATAGCAGCAAAATAGAAGGGAGTATCTCAATTCTTTTGGTGATTAGGCGACACCCGGATTTGAACTGGGGAAAAAGGATTTGCAGTCCCCCGCCTTACCGCTCGGCCATGCCGCCAAAACGATACCAAATCAAAATCTATGAAAAAAATCCCCCTTTGTCTTCTTATTTATTGTACTTGTATTTTATTTTGAATCTTAATCCCGTTTTTCTTTTAACTACTTTTCTAAAAGAAAGATTTCTTTTTGTTTGGCTTGGATCCATCCCTTCGATTGATTG